AAGGGTTGTGGAAAATTCCGTTTCTTGTGTCAAGGACTAGTAGACGAACAATCCCCCCTAAAATCCTTTGTTCCTCTCATTTATACTTTGGTTTATATTCTCCGCTTATTTATCTTTTGTTTTGGTTCTATTCAAATATAAAACTATTGATTCGTTCTATATCATACCGTTTGAATTTGGATTGAAAAAACAAAGAAATAAAGAAGAGTTAAGTAAAATCAAATAGTCTTCTTCACAATATACTATGACCAGTAATGCGGTATAAGTAATTCCCGAAATCCGGTAGAAGAAAGAATATAAACAAGCAAAATTTTTTTGATTATACATAATTACATAACATAATTGCCAACAAAAATTTGTTTATTTTTAGAGCTTGATGTTGATAAATCCGCGGATCTAGAAATTCATTTCGGACAATTGAACCTTCTCAAACTGTTTCTTTTTAAGAACCAAAAAGATTTGTGCCAAAATAACAGATGCCAAGAATAGCAAAAGACCTTGGACACGTAATGGATCTTGAAGTACTATTTCCGCATCCCCCTGACCAAATCCACCCACATTAGGATTACTCGTTAATGGTTGATCAAGTTGGATGGATTCGCCCTCTGAAACAAGAAGTTCCGGTCCTGGAGGGATAATATCAACCACTTGACGTCCATCCGATGCATTCGCTATGGTTATTTCGTACCCCCCCTTTTCTTTTCGTATGATTTTGCTTACTATACCTGCTGCTGTAGCATTATAAACATTATTGTTACTCTTGCTCCCGTCGGGATAAATCTGACCCCTTCCCCTGTTCCCGCCTACGTATATGGGATATTTTAAGAAGTGAACATCTTTCTTAGTAGCGGGGTCCGGGGAAAGAATAGGAAAGGTGATTTCACTATATTTCTGACCAGGAACAGGACCTATCACAAGAATATTTTTTTTAGTGGGGCGATAGCTCTGAAAAGACAGATTTCCTATCTTTTCTTTTATCTCGGGCAAAATACGATCGGGAGGGGCTAATTCAAACCCCTCGGGTAAAATAAGAACAGCCCCTACATTCAAAGCTCCTTTTTTACCATTAGCAAGAACTTGTTTCAGTTGCAGATCATAAGGAATTCGAACAACTGCTTCAAATACAGTATCAGGAAGTACCGCTTGTGGAACCTCGATATCCACGGGTTTATTAGCTAAATGGCAATTGGCACATACAATACGGCCAGTCGCTTCTCGTGGATTTTCATAACCCTGCTGTGCAAAAATGGGATATGCATTTGAAAGGGGTGCCTGGGTTATTATATATATCATGAGCGATACGGAAATGGATCGAGTAATCTCTTTCTTTATCCAAGAAAAGGTATTTTTAGTTTGCATGGTCCAATCATTGATCCCGAAAATTTATACAATAAAATTAGGCAGGTCGCTAGTATAGTTCCCTATCTATAATTTTGCTATTTACTTAAATATAAATAATTTTACTGGAATATTGAAGGAATCCCTTGGATGGGTAGAAAGAATAAGTACAATTTTGAATGTTTTGCTTATCCACAAAGTAACAAATATTATAATTGGATCGTTCAATCATTTTTCAGTCATTCATTGAATGATAAATCACTACAAGTGAAGGAGATACACGATTTAAATAACGAAAGATCCAATATTTAAAAATTGTATCTAAAATGACTGGAAAAGTAGAAACAAGACCGGATATAATTTGATCATTATGAGCAAATCCAAAATCTTTGTAGACAGAGCCAATCATTAGTTCCCAACCGTGGGGCGAATGGAATCCTATACATAAATCAGTTAATAAAAGAATAGAAAAAGCTTTTATTGTGTCGCTTAAGTTATATAGGAATTCTTGAACCCAAGAGTTAAGAATAGCAAGTTCTTCATTACCTATAATAGAATAACCACTTAGAATAACGAAACAGATTATATTTGTCGAGAAGTGTAAAATTGTATGCGTGCGATCCTCATTGTGCATCTTGATCAATTGGATCGTTTCTTTGTAGATTTCGATGCGAGGCTTTTGTAAATGTGCTTCCGGGTATTCCTTTAACATTTCGTCCAAACGTAGGAGTTCCTCTAAGTCTATGAATTTTTTTAGAATACTCTTTTCTTGAATATCATTCAAAAAGATTTCGGATTGCCTAGTATTCCACCAATTTGTAACCCAAGATTCCAGACTTTTATTAAATGATAGAGAGATCCACCAAGGCAAAAATACTATAGATGCAAGATATAGAAGGGAAATTAATACTTTCTTTTTTGCCATTTTTTCGTCTGTGAATTTTTTAATTTTTACTGAACGCACCTCGTTCGTCGACTCTATACGATACTAATATTTCTATCAAGCATAAGTTCTATTACAAGTTATCGAGCCCATGAATCTATTTCCGATTTTTTTTGTGATTCAGTACAGTGGTTAGTCCTTGAATTTAGAAAGAATACAGAAATAGAATAAGAAAAAGCCCACTTCAAATTAATAGTAGTCGGATTGCGAGACGAAAGAACTCCCGTTCTATCAAAATATCAAATATTTCTAAAAAAAAAAATTCTTTACTTTATTATATTATGATTTATTATGAAATGTTTTGTTTTAATATATGATGAATCTAGTATTTAGATTTGTTACTGAATTGAGTTAAGTGGGTTTACATACGCATAAAAAAATTGTGGACACAAACAATTTTGTTTTAGAATTATTTCGTAGCGTTTGCTTTGGTTCGAATAAGCGTTCTGAAGAAACTTCAGTTAAGTTATGCTATATAAAAAAACGAGGATTCTTGAGTTTTTTCTCTCTTGCAAAGTATTCATTCTTCAGTTCCTTTTTTCAAAATACTTCAATTGGTACACGCAAGAAATAGGCCAATTCAGCAGCTTTTTGCTCAATTTCTCGTGGAGTCAAATTCTCATCAGTACGAGTCAAGGGAATGGCCCCCTGGCCTTTGATTTCCATATAAAGGACACGACGAGCATAAATACCTTCTTTAATTTCTATTCTGATGGACTGAATGTCTTTCATAAGGAATCGGAGGAATATGCGACGATTTTTTCCAGGAAATCCCCAACGAAAAATACACACTACGCCCTCTTTTATATCGAATCGATCATAACCACTACCTACATTCCACGAAATTGTGCACCACAAATAGGAGCTAATAAAAAGACCTGCGATCCCATAGAAAGACATCACGATCCCTTGTGGAAAAAAAATTATTTGCTGAGAAGGAAATAAAGATATAAAATTCCTACCAAAATAACTGGACGTTCCAACCAATAAAAACCCTAATGAACCTAAAAAAAGAATAAAGGCCCAGCAGAAATTACTTGTTTTTCGGGACCCCGCTATAAGTTCTATCCATATACGTTCTGATCGCCAACTCATACTATAACTAGACCTAGTTGCATTTTATTGGAATTGGGAGAATAACAAAAATAAATTTTATTTTACTTTTTTTTGTTTCCGAAGTAACTCTCATCAACCAGCACTATTATGATGTGAACGTTTAGGGGTAATTCATCGAATTTCTTAGGTCCAAACTAAAATAGTAACATCCCTTTCACATGATTTCCGAATACATATAGATATATTGACTTTACATTTCAGAAATTCTCCCCGATCCCGATCTATTTGAAAATAGTGATAATTCATTTACCCATAATATCATGTTTATACATACATAAGAGCTTATGACCGAAGGAAGCCACATGTTATACCATATTCTACTAAATAGATATCCGTGTTATGATCCAAGTAAGTCTTGAAAAAAAAAAGGATTCGTCCTTATTGTATCTAAAAAATCTTGTTTTTTTGAACATAAAGAGATAAAGAAGCCATTGCAATTGCCGGAAATACTAAGCCCACTAAAGGCACAAAAATTGAGGGGAAGCTGTTGAGAGTTATCATAGAATGGGTACCTCGATTTAATATTTGTACCTGTTATTTATTGTTATATTTATTGTTTTATATTAATATTTTAACTTTATCCTTATATTGTTATAAAGATATATTATAATTCATATATAATTGTTATATTATACTAAGTATACCTAAGTGAGTATATATACTTAATAGGGAGTATATAAGTATATGTTTTAATAAATATATATTAATTAATAAAATCCAATAAATATGTAAATAAATGGACCTATAAATCTTTCTACATGTTTCTACATGAAATATATGTATGATAATCCACCCTTTATATTATTCGTATTATTAGTTATTATCTTGTTCTTGTCTTATAAATTTAATAATTTTATAAAATTTACTAAAGAAAGGATTTATTACAAATTCTCAAAGAATTCATTATAATAATACGACCCAACAAAAAGGATTTTTAGTGGGGGGTGATTTTTGGGAGATATAGAAAGATGCAAGACCTTGTTAACCAATTTCACGGAAGTAAAGAATTCACTCTTTTATTTTTTTTAATAGGGATTTCCTGGTTAGTAACCAGGAATATCGATAAAAAGATGATCTGGATGATTCTTTCTACAATTAAATCTTATGTTACCAAAGAAAAAATCCATTCTTCGTATTTTTACTTTGATTCCTATATTTGATTCCTATAAATTAAATAACTACTTGATCACCACACATAAAAAATTTTATTAAGTTTTAATAAATTAATACTCTTATTAAATTAAGACTCTAAGGCTCTACTTGATCGATCTAATTTTTATTCAAAGGAAAGAAAGCATGTAGCCGAAATAACTCACCCAGAACGCCCTTTAAAGGATTACGTGGTACGATTGGATCGAATAAGCCCTTATGGAATAAATATTCAGCCACTTGTGAATCCTCAGGTACTGTCTTATTCAATGTTTGTTCAATTACTCTTTTACCCGCAAATGCAATGTAAGCATTGGGTTCGGCAATAATGATATCTCCCAACATACCAAAGCTGGCCGTCACCCCACCTGTGGTAGGAGATGTAAGGATTGATACATAAAATAACTTTTTATTTGATTGATAATCATATAAAGCAGAAGATATTTTAGCCATT